CCTATTGTCACTAAGAAACTGAAAGAAACCTCAGAAACAGAAGAAAAGGGAGAAAGTGAGGAAGAAATCGATGTAGAAACAACTTCCGAAACGAAGGCGACTAAACAGGAACAAGGGGGATCCACCGAAGAAGACCCTTCCCTTTGTTCGGAAGAAAAAGAGGATCCGGACAAAATAGATGAAACGGAAGAGATCCGGGTGAATGGAAAGGAAAAAACAAAAGATGAATTCCACTTTAAAGAGACATCCTATAAGGATAGCCCTGTTGACGAAGATTCTTATCTTGATGGGTATCAAGAGAATTGGGAATTGGGAAGACTTAAAGAAGAAAAAAAAGAAAAGACCCATGCCCATTTCCGGTTTGAAAAACCTCTTATGACTTTTTTTTTCGATTATAAACGATGGAATCGTCCATTTAGATATATAAAAAATGATCTATTTGAAAATGCTGTACGAAATGAAATGTCACAATATTTTTTTTATACATGTCCAAGTGATGGAAAAGAAAAAATATCTTTTACGTATCCGTCACTAAAAATTTATTATAAAATAATTATAAAATAAAAAGATTAATAAAAAAATTAATACATAAGATAAATACAAGAATAGATAAGACGAAATTCGTCCACCTCCCATATATTTGATGCCTTCTCCCATCAAGAAATTTGCAACCCCAACCCCATTTATAATTCCATCAATTATACGTCTATCAAAAAACTGAATTAGTTCGGCTAATCCTCTTATACTCATGATTAAGACTCTAGTATAAAAAATGTCTATGTAACCACGATTATATGACCAATTGTATACCACTTTTTTTATTTGGTCCAAGATAATTCTTTTAGGACCCCTTTTTACAAATGAATTGATTAAGTCCAAATTCTTGAAAGATGAATAAACAGACCCATATAAAATGGATGCTATAAATAGTCCAAAAAGAGCTATACTTACTGAAAAAATTGCATTTGTAAAAAATTCATACCAATTCATAGAATAGTTTGAATTTTTATTCAAAAGGTTTCTCGATGGAGTTAACCATTTCGATAATATATCAAAATCTACTACTCCTTGATCAAAATCAATTCCTATTGATCCCATGAACAAAGTAAATAGTGTCAATATAAGAAGAGGAAATAGCATAGTATTGTCCGATTCGTGAGGATACATGTAAGTGTATTTATTTATAAAAGAAGTACTCAAGTATCGCATTCGATTTTTTATATTATCATTAATTTGATATGTATCCTTTGAAAAAAAGAAGACCTTATTATTAATTGTTGATAAAAGTAAATTTCTATTGACTACTTTCGGTACTGCTTTTCCCCATAGAGATATGGAATAGAATGAACTATTTTTAGTACTACTATAATTTTGAAAATGAACACGCAAATGCCCATCAAAGGTTAGTAAATACATTCGAAACATATAAAATGCGGTTAATCCCGCTGTAAAACAAGCTATTATTGCAAAAATTGGTGAATACAACCAACTATCATTAATAATTTCATCCTTGGACCAAAAACAAGCAAGAGGCGGAATACCACAAAGAGAAAGTGTACCTAATAAGAAAGTAGTTCTTGTAATTGGAACATATCTTGTTAAACCGCCCATAAGAACCATATTCTGACTTTTATCGGGTGAATATCCAACAATAGGTTCCATAGAATTAATAATGGATCCGGATCCCAAAAACAATAAAGCTTTAGAATAGGCATGAGTTATTAAATGGAATAAGGCAGCTCGATAAGAACCTATACCTAGAGCTAACATAATATAACCCAGTTGAGACATTGTGGAATAGGCTAAACTTCTTTTAATATCTCTTTGAGCGAGAGCCAAAGTAGCTCCTAATAGTACTGTTATTATGCCTATTAAAGAAACGAAATTCATTATGTAAGGTATAACTCTGAAAAGAGGAAGAAGCCGAGCTACAAGAAAAATTCCCGCTGCTACCATGGTAGCAGCGTGTATAAGAGCCGAAATAGGGGTGGGCCCCTCCATAGCATCAGGTAACCATATGTGAAGAGGGAATTGTGCAGATTTAGCAATTGCGCCGACGAATAATAAAAAGGCGCAGAGAGTAACAAATGTAGAATTAACCCCATTACTATGGATCAAGTTATTAACTATTTTGAACAAATCCCGAAATTCTAAACTGCCAGTTATCCAATAAAAAGCTAAGATTCCTAATAATAAACCAAAGTCTCCTACACGATTAGTTATAAAGGCTTTTTGGCAAGCACTTGCTGCAACCGGTCGTGTAAACCAAAAACCTATTAATAAATATGAACACATTCCCACGAGTTCCCAAAAAATATAAATTTGTATCAAATTGGAACTAGTAACTAATCCCAACATGGAAGTATTAGAAAAACTCATATAAGCAAAAAATCTAAAATATCCTTGATCATGAGACATATAATTGTCACTATAAATAAGAACCATGATTCCAACAGTAGTAATTAGTATTAACATAATAGAAGTAAGTGGATCGATCAAGTGTCCAAACTCTAAGGAAAAATCATTATTGATAGTCCAAGACCATAAATATTGATAGATAAAACTTCCATTTATTTGCTGAATAGACAGACTGGCCGAAAAGGCCATAGTTATACTTAGTAGTAAAACACTAGTAAAACCCCACATACGACGAATATTTTTTGTTGCTGTAGGAATAAACAGAAGTCCAAATCCTATTGACATAGTAACTGGAAGTGAAAGAAAGGGTATTATCCATGCGTATTGATATGTTTGTTCCATAAAAAAATATTTGTTTTTTTTATTGTTATAAATTTAATTGTTTAAAATCCACCAACCAAAAGAACAATAATAAAAGAAATCAACAAAAAAAATAAAAAAAAAAAAAAATTATTATCTATTTCATTTAGCCCTAGATATATATGTGATATGGCATAGGTATATATACATGGATACGTATAGATAATTCATAATCTTTTGGTATATTTTGTATATATGTATATATTTATTTTTACATATTTACATATATATTATATAATTAGATAGAATTATATTTATATTATTATGATATGTTTTACAGGTTTTGAACAAAGTATTTATTATCCATGGGATAAGTATGGATAATGACGAAAAAACGATCTAAATATATGTCTTTCACATACAATAATAAAAATTAGTATTTTGTTTTTGAATGGCGGTTCCAAAAAAACGTATTTCTCGATCAAAAAAACGTATTCGTAGAAATATTTGGAAGAAGAAGGGATATTTAACGGCAGTAAAAGCTCTTTCTTTAGCTAAATCGGTTTCCACTGGGCATTCAAAAAGTTTTTTTGTGCAACAAACAAGTAATAAAATTTTGGAATAATCTAAATCGACATACCATTAAGAACTTATTAATATCAATATTAGTTAGAACTAACTGCTGTGGCGTGTTATATAGTAAATAATAATTCTTATGTTTACTGGCCTCTTAGTATAGTACTAAGTATTCTAATTATTCTCTATCAATTAAATATTCTATTGTGAAAATTTAATTGATAGAGAATAAAGTTTTTTGTTATATGCCTAGCCCAAAACCTAATTAGAAGTATAGTTACTAGATAGTATTTATAATAAATTACGAAGAGTATTATTAATGATACTAAGATATCGAAATTATTAGAAAAATGCCTCGAATAAAATTACGATAAATATGACATTTATTTTTTTTAATTAATCTTTTTAATTTTCAATACATTAATTAAAAAATAATCTAAAAATAAAAAAGGATGATTTTTAGTTCTATAACTCGACCCGGAACAAAACTATCTAGTTCTGACTGTCTTGGTATAACTCCATTTTTACATTCTAAACTAGATACATGAAAGTTGATTCTTAAAGCTAAACCCTACGGCGATACTTAGTAAACATTCAAATCTTAATTTAAATAAGTCTTTATTTCATCGGTTCTAATGTTTACTAACTATATTGAATCCTTGAATCTTGACCATTTAACATGAATTGACTATTATTTATTAATATTTCAAATAAGCCGCCATGGTGAAATTGGTAGACACGCTGTTCTTAGGAAGCAGTGCTAGAGCATCTCGGTTCGAGTCCGAGTGGCGGCATCCCCTAAAAGGGACACAGTGGATCCTATAATATATTTAATTCTCGATTTTAATTCTATAATGGAGAACCCCCGCCCTTTTTATGATATTTGCAACTTTAGAACATATATTAACTCATATCTCTTTTTCGATTATTTCAATTGTGATTACGATTCATTTTATGACCTTATTAGTCCACGAAATCGTAGAATTACGCAATTCATCGGAAAGAGGTATGATAGCTACCTTTTTATCTATAACAGGATTATTAGTTATTCGTTGGATTTATTCGGGTCATTCCCCATTAAGTAATTTATATGAGTCATTAATCTTCCTTTCATGGAGTTTCTCCATTATTCATATGATTCCTAAAATACGAAATAATAAAAATTATTTAAGCGTAATAACCGCGCCAAGTGCTATTTTTACCCAAGGTTTCGCCACGTCGGGTCTTTCAACCGAAATGCATCAATCCGCTATATTAGTACCCGCTCTACAATCTCAGTGGTTAATGATGCACGTAAGTATGATGCTATTAAGCTATGCAGCTCTTTTATGTGGATCATTATTATCAGTCGCTCTTTTAGTCGTTACATTTCGAAAAAATATCGATATGTTTTTTAAAAGCAAGAATTTAGTAATTAAATCATTTATCGTTGGCGAAGTCGAATATTTGAATGATAAAAGAAGTGTTTTTAAAAACACTTCTTTTATTTCATTTCGAAATTATTACAAATATCAATTGACTCAGCGTTTAGATTATTGGAGTTATCGTGTCATTTGTTTAGGCTTTACCTTTTTAACCATAGGCATTCTTTCTGGAGCAGTATGGGCTAATGAGGCTTGGGGATCTTATTGGAATTGGGACCCTAAGGAAACTTGGGCATTTATTACTTGGATCATATTCGCGATTTATTCACATACTAGAACAAATAAAAGTTTACAAGATACACATTCGGCACTTGCGGCTTCTATAGGATTTCTTATAATTTGGATATGTTATTTTGGGATCAATCTATTAGGAATAGGTTTACATAGTTATGGTTCATTCACATTAACATCTAATTGAATAAACGATACATAACATAAGAACATCATCTCATATGTATCTCGAGTTTTTGCGAACCATTTGACTCCAGAAATAAAATGGTTCGCAAAAACTCGAGATACATCTCATTACAACTCTAATTCACTTTATTTTACAGAATTATAAGACTTGCCGTCTCATTAATAAAAACTATCTATAAAAAATAATTAGATAAGATAGCTTGTACCTTGTCAACTGATAGTAAGAGAACGAAATCGGGATAAATACCAATACCTATTATTGGTAAAAAGAGACAGATCGAAACAAAAAGTTCTCGTGGTCCAGAATCCACAAAATTAGAATTTGGAACATTGAATAACTTGTATCCGTAGAACATCTGACGTAACATAGATAATAAATAAATAGGAGTTAATATCATTCCAATTGCCATTCCAAAAGTAATTAGTACTTTTGGAATTAAAAGATATTTTGAGCTGGTAATTATTCCAAAAAATACTACTAATTCGGCAACAAAACCACTCATCCCTGGCAATGCAAGAGAGGCCATCGAAAAGCTACTGAACATTGTAAATATTTTCGGCATCGGGACAGCTATCCCCCCCATTTCGTCGAGAGAAACAAGAGGTATTCTATCACAACAGGTTCCTGCCAAGAAAAAAAGTGCAGCACCAATAAATCCATGAGAAAGTATTTGTAGAATGGCTCCATTTAGTCCCATGTTGGTTATAGAACCAATTCCTATAATTGTGAAACCCATGTGAGATACAGAGGAATAGGCTATTCTCCTTTTTAAATTGCGTTGACCAAAAGAGGTTAAAGCCGCATAGATTATTTGTATTGTTCCCACTATCACCAACCACGGAGAAAATATGGAATGAGCACGGGGTAATAATTCCATATTGATCCGAATCAATCCATATGCTCCCATTTTTAATAAAATTCCGGCAAGAAGCATACATGTACTGTAATGTGCTTCTCCATGGGTATCTGGTAACCATGTATGTAGGGGTATGATCGGCGATTTGACAGCATAAACAATAAGGAAGCCAAAATAGAATATTATTTCCAATGCCATAGGATATGATTGATTAGCAAGTCTTTCAAAATCTAATGTCGGTTCAATGGAGCCATATAAACCCATACCTAGAACTCCTATTAATAGAAAAATAGAACCCCCTGCAGTGTACAAAATGAACTTTGTAGCCGAGTATAAGCGCTTCTTTCCTCCCCACATGGATAAAAGTAAGTAAACAGGAATTAATTCTAACTCCCACATGATAAAAAAAAGTAAAAGGTCTCGAGAAGAAAATGATCCTATTTGACCACTGTACATTGCTAACATAAAGAAATGGAATAATCGTGAATTTCGAGTAACTGACCAAGCCGCTAAAGTAGCTAAAGTAGTAATAAATCCTGTCAGTAAAATGGGTCCCACGGAAAGCCCATCGATTCCCAGTCTCCAGTGAAAATCCAAAATATTTATCCATTTCCAATCTTCTTCCAATTGGATTAAGGGATCGTCCAATTGGAAATGATAACAGAATGCATAGGTCGTTAAAAGGAGTTCTAATAAGCATATACATATAGTATACCATCGAAACACCTTATTCCCCTTATGGGGAAGAAAAAAAATGGAAGAACCCGCGAATATAGGCAAAACAACAAGTATTGTTAACCAAAACCAAGGAAAATGACTCGTGATAAAGACAAGATACGCTTTGACCAGAAAAGCCCGTGCTCGGAATAATATATTGATTTTATCGAGTACGGGCTTTTGTCGGTAAATGAGGAATCAAATGATTCAAGTGGAGTTTTTGTAACGTATCAATTAATAAGATAGACCCATGCTGCGAGTTGTTTCATGCCATAAATAAACACGGACACTCAAAAAGTCTGTCGGGCAAGCGGATTCACATCTCTTACAACCTACACAATCCTCGGTTCTTGGTGCGGAAGCAATTTGTTTAGCTTTACATCCGTCCCAAGGTATCATTTCCAATACATCTGTAGGGCAGGCGCGCACACATTGAGTACACCCTATACATGTATCATAAATTTTTACTGAATGTGACATTAAATTATAAATTCCCGTTTTGAACATAAAAAATTTTCGATCTGGTATGGTAAAAATAAATGGTAGTAAATTAATTATATGTTTATATTGTAGACACCAGATGAATCAATGATTTATTAATTTTTTTAAGAATCAATATATTTCTAAATTTGTTCATGAAAAAGTGCCAAGATACTTTGATTTCTCTTTCAACAACCACAGTCATACAATACAAGTCGCACATCTGAATTCAAATTGGTCAACAAATAATACAATATTTAATTAATATTAATGGAATTTTAATTCTATTTTAAATTTGAATAAATCTAACAAATTAATATAAATTATTATTTTATAATTATATAATTTATATAATGAAAATCAATGATTACATAATGAATGATTACGACTAATTTAATTATTCAACAAATTTGCTTGATTGATACGAGTTGATTTTTTGTTATGATGGATCGATGAAACAATAGCTAATCCAATAGCAGCTTCAGCCGCTGCAATAGCTATAACAAAAATTGAGAAAATGTCTCCTTTTAATTGGCGACTATCAAATAAATCAGAAAATGTTACGAGATTGATATTAACTGAATTTAGTATAAGCTCAAGACACATAAGTGCTCTAACCATGTTTCGACTTGTGATTAATCCATAGATACCGATAGAAAATAAATAGACACTCAAAAAAAGTACATGCTCGAACATCATTGACTAACTCCTCATCAATTTAGATTTATTTAAATATGAATAACAATTCAACTGATTTCATTGACTAGAATAGAACAAAATATTACAGAACAATAGAAGGTATTGGCAATAGATTTAACTAAAAATCTTAAACCTTTACACCTTTTTTATTTTATTTCAAATTTATAATTCTAAAAATTTTTTAAATCATAAGTATTTATGATTGACGAGCCATAGTAATTGCACCTATTAAAGAAACTAAAAGAATTATAGAAATGAGTTCAAATGGAAGATAAAAATCTGTTGATAAATGAATTCCAATTTGTTGAACATAACTTATTAGGTCCTGTTCTAGAATCTGGTTTGATCTTGTAGTCCAAAGAATTCCGTACCATGACGTATCTGGGATAGTAATAATTAGTGAAAAAAAAAAAAAAAAAAAAAAAATACTTGTACAAACCAGTGAAGTAACCCCATCTCCAAGGGTCCAAAGGCGGGAAACATTGGAATATTCTGAGCCATTTATGAACATTACAGCAAATATGATTAAGACATTTATGGCTCCCACATAAATAAGAAGTTGTGCAGCAGCTATAAAATAAGAATTCGATAGAATATAGAATAAGGATATACAAACAAGAACCAATCCCAACGAAAAGGCAGAATAAATTGGATTGGTAAATAATACTACTCCCAGGCCCCCAAATATAAGAACTGATCCCAGAAATACTACAACAATATTATGTATTGATCCAGGTAAATCCATTATGTATGAAATAAGAAAATAAATAAATAAATCGAAAGATTTCATGACCTTACTGAATAGTCCAGGAAGTAAAAATTAGCCTATTTTTTTAATTGTCTATGATACCGTTCCTAAATAAAATCTTAATGTAGTAATGCAGTATAGATTGTAATATAGATTAATGTAGATAAAGTTATTGGGCCAACTCAACTTTTTCATTTTAATTTATTCAGAAGAAAAGAAGAGTTGGAATCTTATATTTCCAAATCAAAACGAAAAATATTAAATAAACCCGCTATTCTCAACAATCAATAGTTATCGTTTTACTTTCTAGTTACATTGACTAAAAAAAATAAAATAAAGAAGCTTGGATCCTTTCTATCAAAATAGAAAAATAAAATCTTACTAATTGGTAATTGTTCTTGAATCAAAATATTTACCTTTGTCTATTTTTATTTGAGTCGAATTCATAACTGTTTGAATTGTGTAGTCTCCAATTACTGACATTGGTAACCGACCCAAAGCGATTTGATTATAATTCAATTCGTGACGATCATAAGTAGAAAGTTCATATTCTTCAGTCATTGATAAACAGTTAGTGGGACAATATTCGACACAGTTACCACAAAATATACAGACACCAAAATTTATACTATAGTTAATCAATATTTTATTTTTAATATCTCCTTCAAATCTCCAATCAACAACAGGTAGATCTATGGGGCACACACGAACACATACTTCACAAGCAATACATTTATCAAATTCAAAGTGGATTCGACCACGGAAACGTTCTGATGTGATCGACTTTTCATAAGGATACTGAATAGTTACAGGTAAACGATTTGCATGGGATAAGGTAATTATGAAACTTTGACCAATATACCTTGCGGCTCGTATTGTTTGTTGACCATAATTCATGAACCCAGTCACCATAGGAAACATATTGTAGATATCCACGAATAAGTTGATGTTTCTTTCTCTTGTTTAAGAGAGGTTATGAGTCTAGAATACCATTATCGTATTGTGTTATTTATAGTGAAACAAGTTGGGAAGACGTTGTCAATAATAAATTACCTAGAGAAATAGGTAAAAGAAATTTCCATCCAAGATTTAATAGTTGGTCCATTCTCATCCTGGGTAAAGTCCATCTTGTTGTGATAGATATAAAAAGAAACAAATAAGCTTTAGCTAATGTAATAAAGATACCAATTGTTATTCCAAAGACTCTAGCAATTTCATTTATTCCGAAAAGTTCAGGAACAGATATGTATGGAATAGATAAATTCCACCCACCTAAATAAAGAACTGTTACAAATAATGAAGAAACTAAGAGATTTAGATAAGAAGCAATATAAAATAAACCATATTTGATACCAGAATATTCGGTTTGATAACCTGCTACTAATTCTTCTTCTGCTTCTGGTAAATCAAAAGGTAATCTCTCGCATTCTGCTAGAGAAGAAATTAGAAAAACGATAAACCCTATAGGTTGACGCCACATATTCCACCCCCAAAAACCATATTTTGACTGCGCCTCAACTATATCAACTGTACTTGAACTGTTCGATAATCATAGTCGATAATAACATAATTGTTCTCACCGCTATTCCAAAACCGTACATGAGACCTCAGCTTCATACGGCTCCTCTATGGCCGCGTACAAATAAATGTAAGGACTGGTTCGGTATTATTATAGGTATTTTTGTGGGGTAGGGTAGATAGAATAAAAATACCGTGTAGAGTCCCAAAAATTAGACCAATGGAATTCTGTCTGCTAGAATAACAAAAAAAGGGCGCTTCCGAATTGATCTCATCCCTTATAATTAAATCTTCGGTAATAACTTAATCTTTCAATAAAATACTCGTTAGATCAAGAGATAAAAAGAATTAGACATTCTTTACTGAATCATAAAGAATAAGAATTTTATATATACATATATATTGGTATAGATGTAGGAAAAAATAAATAAAGATCTTTGTTTATATTCTATTTCTTTTGTTCCTGTTCTTCTTTCTCGTAAGAGGTATTCCTGAGAATAAAGGATTAATTCGTTCTTGATAGTTATTTCTTTAATCAGTGACTAGGAGCATACTCTAGATCGGAATCGTGGGGAAGTACTGCTTGATCATTTCTACCAACTTAAAGCCCCTAATCATCTTATGATTCGTTTTATGTGAAAATACCTCTTTTTTGATACCTTACATTATCTCTATTACTAATCCTTTGTGTACCTTTGGTGTTCCTAACCGTCCACTGAATTTTTGATTGATCTCCTGTATGGTAATACATACAAGACAGTAATCCCATACAGTTGATCTTTTGTACCCGCTTCAAGATATGATGACTAATTAAAGAATCTCAATCTTGGGATAAAGAGTTTATACTCCTTAATGTTTACTTCTGCTTTATTCTTATATATAGGGAATGAGATTTTCTCTTTTTACTACACATTGATAAGCTGTTTTATTTTACTCATATAACTATCTGGTTTAACTCATCGACCTGAATAACTCTGATGAATAAAAAAATAAAAATATCTATATCTATCCAATATATTAATTCCTCTTTCCTTTATTTCATTTTGAGGTCAAAGTTCATGTTCTAACGAATCACACGTAGAGATATTGATAACACACATAGAGTTAATGGTATTTCATAACTAATAGATTGAGCCGCAGCTCGCAAGCCACCTAAAAAAGAGTATTTATTATTCGATACATATCCTGATATAAGAAGCCCAATAGGAGCAATACTTGAAATGGAGATCCATAAAAAAACACCCATACTGAGATCAGCTAAAACAAGTCGATACCCAAAAGGAATTATTAAATAACTTAATACAATTGATATGACTGCTATAGACGGTCCGATACTAAACAAACGAATATCTCCTCTAGATGGTAGGAGGTCCTCTTTAAAAAGTAATTTAGTCCCGTCCGCTAGAGCTTGAAGAATTCCCAATGGGCCGGCATATTCGGGTCCAATACGTTGTTGTATCGCTGCGGATATTTCTCTTTCTAACCATACAATTACTAGTACTCCTATTATGATTCCCAATATAAGGGTCAAAGCAGGGATAAATAGCCATATGAGTCCATAGACTTCTTTTAAGGATTCTGATTTAGAAAAATAATTGATAGTTTGTGCTTCTGTTGTGCCAATTATCATTTCAACGGTCAACTTCTCCCATAATGATATCTATACTACCTAGTATTGTCATGATATCAGCCAATTTCATTCTTTTAATTAACTGAGGAAGAATTTGCAAATTGATAAAACCGGGCGGACGAATTTTCCATCTCCAGGGGAAAAAACTATTATCTCCTATCAAATAAATTCCTAATTCTCCCTTTGGGGCTTCTATTCTTACATAAAGTTCTTGTTTCGACAATTCAAAATTAGGCGAAGGTTTTTTACTAATGAATCTATATTCAAAATCATTCCATTCGGAATTTCTTGCTCTATCTAAGCGCCGAATTTCTAAATTCTCATAGGGTCCTCCGGGAATTCCTTCTAAAGCCTGTTGAATAATTTTTATGGATTCCCTCATTTCGCCAATTCGTACTAAATAACGAGCTAATGAATCCCCTTCTTTTTGCCATTGGACTTCCCAATCGAATTCATTGTAACATTCATAATGATCAACTTTACGAAGATCCCATTGGATCCCAGAAGCTCGTAACATGGGTCCTGATAAGCCCCAATTTATTGCTTCTTCTCCACCAATAATGCCCACTCCTTCAACTCGTTCCAAAAAAATGGGATTCCGCGTAATAAGTTTTTCATATTCAACAACACTCGTTAAAAAATAATCGCAGAAATCTAAACATTTATCTATCCAACCATGAGGTAGATCAGCAGCTATTCCTCCGATGCGGAAATAATTATGCATCATTCGCATACCTGTGGCAGCTTCGAATAGATCATATAGCAATTCTCTCTCTCTGAAAATATAGAAAAAGGGAGTCTGCGCACCGATATCCGCCATAAAAGGCCCAAGCCATAACAAATGCGAAGCTACACGACTCAGCTCTAGCATAATTACTCTGATATAGCTGGCCCTTTGGGGTACTTGAACATTTCCCAATTGTTCTGGTGCATTTACTGTTATTGCTTCGGTGAACATAGTAGCTAAATAATCCCAACGTGTTACATAAGGAAGATATTGTATAATTGTTCGGTTTTCCGCTATTTTTTCCATTCCTCTGTGTAAATAGCCCAATACGGGGTCACAGTCAATAACATCTTCACCGTCGAGAGTTATAATGAGTCTAAGAACACCATGCATCGATGGGTGATGAGGGCCCATATTGACTATCATGAGATCTTTTCTTGTAGCCGGTACAGTCATATCTTTTCTTTCCTAATTCATTATTCCATGAATTTCTCAAAACGAGGTTTAGAAAAATAAAAACCTAAAAAAAAATTTCAAATGAATCCTCAAATTAACGAGTTTTAAGCTCCCGAATATCTAACTGACTAATTAATTTTTTATAACTTACTCTATTTTTCTTTGACAAATAAGCCAACAGCCGTTGACGTTTTCCCAGAATTTTTCGTAGACCTCTTTGAGATAAAAAATCTTTTTTGTGCAATTCCAAATGCGAGGTGAGTCTCCGTATTTTATTGGTGAAACTGAATACTTGAAATTCAACAGACCCTTTGTTTTCTTCTTTTTCGTCTTGCAGAATAACTGAAATGAATGAATTTTTGACCATAAAAAAATTCTTCTATCTTTTTATTTTTTTTAGATTTTACCGATCAGGAAAAATAATAATTATTATTATATTATGTTATGATTATGTCAGTCATTATTAATCTGATATAAACAAAAGTTTAGATTTATTCATACTTTTTTATTCTATCGAAACCCCATTTTTATTTCAAACATAAACTGGGATTTCGATAGAATAAAATATAATACATTTACACATTCACGAAAGAGAGTGATTTTTTTTTTTTTTTTTTTTTACTTAATTTAAAGATTCTACTAATTTATTATTCCTAGATCCAAAAATAAATCAATATCATGTACTAAAATGTAACATAACATATGCATATGTACATCTTTCGCCATATATCAAATATGTTATGTCAGGTGATATATAGGAAATATAATATTAGTTTATTAATTTATTCTGGATTGGGGATACATATATATCCTTAACATACTAAAACAACTGCTGTTATGGGTATCAAACCAGTAACGATTCATACAAGCTAAATCCTCTAATCGGTAATTAGGCCAAAGAAATAATTTGAATTTAATAAAGTTGTTTGCATCTCTATTAAGATGCTTGTCCTCATTAAAAAATTGTCCACAGTTTATTATTTTGTTTTCGTTGCAAAATTGTGGATTTTTATCTATATCATTCCAATTCCAGAAATGGAAACAAATTAGAATTCTCAACTCTCTCCGACGTCGATGAGATAGAATATGTTCAGGAACAAGAAAATTAGAATTATTTTTTTTTTCTTCATTCACAGGCATATCGCTATGTTGTGCAATGGATTTGTCTAAATTATTCTTATCAACATTTCGTTTTTTTATGAATTTTTTATTAGTTTTAACTTTATCTTTACCTTTATCAACTAATGAAATACTTATGGTTTGATAGATAATAAATTGCCCATCCCTTTTTATAGATAAACGAACTGGTTCGATAATTAATATTCCTCTTTTTATCAATTCTGTAAGAACAAGATCTTTTTGAATCAGCATTACATCCAGACGCATTTCTCCTCTTTGAATAGAGGATATAGCAATTTGCTTTGCATTTGTCAATCTAAGTAAGAGACAATATACCTTAATATTATTGATCATTCTTTGACTCAAAGAATCATCCCATCTTAATTGAAAAAGAAAATATTTTTTTAGTAATAAATCTAGTTCTGCTTCCTTGATCTTCTTAGATTCTTTTTTATTTCTACGTTTTTTAATGTCTGATCCCGCGTAATTATCTTCAACATCTTTTTTTTCGTTTTGTTTTCCTAGATCATATCCAAGATATTTTGGATATTGTTGTTTGTTTTTTTCTTGGTTAGAATTTTCTAAATCAATATATTCTTTTTGATTAGATAATATGGGAAGGTTTTTTTTTTTTTTTATGTTGATGTTTTCATATTGACTAATCTTTTCATTTTTATGAAAATCTAAAAGAAGAAATTGAATTGGTATAATCCATGGTTTAATTTTATATGTTTCAAAAAGTAGCACAAATTCTGGTAAGAACCAAGATTTTAGTTTTGCTATGGTAGGATTATGATATAACCTTTTTTGATTCATTCCCATCCAATCAAAAAGTTTTTTTTTTTTCTTGTATAAGTTGATTTCTTTATGAAACGAAATCTCTTTCTTTTTCATTTTGTTTTTATACTTATTAGTTTGAGTCTTAGTATTTTTATTAATCTTGATACCAATATGCGCATTGGTCCAAGTCTCGATATCAATATTTTTTATAAGACAAAAATGGAGAATTTTACAATCAAAATATTTTCTATCCCGATTTATATTCGTATCAATAGGATATCTTTCCTCTAGATAATCACTAATAGTTGTACTTACCAATAGATAAAATGCGTCAGGTTTCGATGTATTGAAATTATATAGATATGGAATCTCCCGGTTCTCCTTTACTTGTACTGTTGATCCATAAAAATAGGAGTTTTTCTTATCCCCATAATTAATATATTCATAATTCATATATTTATGTGATAAAAGATCATATCTGTAGTGTTTTTTAACCATTTTTTTTTTTTTGAACAAAACCGTTACGGAATAATCTTCTTTTACATAATGACTTAATTGGTCTTTTTTGTTTTCATATGAATTAAATTTAATTGAGTCTTTATTTTTAATCATACGAAGTTGATTGACTCTATTTCGCCATTTTTTCGGGACTAATCGAGACCATTTGATCCGGGAAAAATTGTATTGATAAAAACCCTTTAACCAGTTTTTCCAGTTATTCATTCCAGACTTTTGAATTTGATTATGCCTTGATTTGTAATCAAATAGTCCTCGTGTTATACAATAATCCTTTATTTTATCCCTAAGATAATAATGGGTTTCATGATCTTGAAATATATATTTCAAGTTATACTTGTTAAGTAATTGGGTTTGTGATAATTTGTAAAATACATATGCTTGGGACAAGCAAGTATAACTATTTAAATTTTTATTACTAATATTAGTATTTGAAACCCACTTTTTTATAGTTGAAATAAAGTTCATTCTATTTGGATTTATTTCATCAATTTTTTCTTGATTTGTTTCATGGTTGTAAGTGTATTTATTGATAATTTTTTTTGTTGATTCAAAAAAAAGTTGTATATTGATTCTGGGAATGTTTATGGTACATAGCAAGATATCCATGTATATTTTTTCAATGAAAAATTTTATAAAAAAATGTGATTTACGTATTAATCGTATATTGTTTCTTTTTAATATCTGCCAACTATATTTCTGTGATTCTGATCCTTTTATTTTATCATCATAGGTTAAAACTGTTTTTTTATTGTCTTTTGTGATTTGTTCTATTTGATTCTTGGTTGTGATTATCCTATCATAAAGATCTTTCATTTTTTTTTCTATGAGTGAATAATTTGTCCAATTCATAGATCGAATTGGTATGGTCCATTCATGGTTAATTTTATTATTTATTTTTGAATCTTTTCCATTTTTATTTGGTTTATATACTTTCACTTTCTTCAATTCAAATGAAAAAATCGGATTTACTTTTTCAAGTTCTTTCATTATTCGCTTTATAACAAGAACTGTTTTGATGACCCATCCTTTTTTTTCTTTTGAAATTTGTAGAGACCATTTTTCTCTTTCCTTTAAGACCCTTAGAACGAGAAAAAATTGTTTTTTTAGCTTTCTAATTTTTCTTTCGAGTTCTTTAAAAATGGGTTCAAAAAAAGAAAGTCGTTTTCGGGGAGAACCAAAGGGAAGTTCCGCTTCCATTCCCCATACTGTTAAAAAAGAAAAATTGTCTTTTTTTACTTGTTTTTTCATTGAATCTATATAATGAGATCGTACCTTAGATCTTTGTCTTCGCCAAGGTTTCAGACAAAAAGGAAATAAAATCTTTATCTGAATTCCGTCTGTTAACCAATCTTTTGGAAATTCTGTTTCTGATAATTGAACACCATTATAGGTGCACTTAACGTGCATTTCTCGATTCCATTCCTTCAAATCCTCGTACCATTCAGGAAATTGGAATAATAACATACGGCCCATATTTTTAGCTATTATCAATGAAGGTAATACAATATATTTTCTAAGAAAAGATTGTGTTACTAACATCAAACCTCTCATTACTTGAGCAAATAGAATGCTATCCCAAGTTTCTGCTATTGTTATTCGATCATTTTCCTCTTTTTTTTCCTGTTCTTTTGTCCCTTCTTTATCAAAAGAAGAATAAGAAATTTGCGATTCCGATTCTTTACCTACTCCATTTCTAAAAATGAAATTTATCATTTCAGAAAGATCAAAAGAATCAAAAAAAAATATTTTGTTTATTCGATCCAAAAAAAGCGGGGAATTAGCATTTGCTTGAAACATTTCCCAAGTAACCGTTTTGCGTCTTTGAGCACGCATGGATCCTTTTATTATATCCCGACGAAAATCTGATTGTTGCGAGTAATGTATCAAAGCCACTTCTTCTGCTTCATCATTGTTACTAGTATTAATAATACTAGTAACAGAATTAGTATTCTGATTGTTATCAGTATAAATTACCACCCGTTTGGCTTTTCTTGAACGAATCTCATGATCTTCCGTCGATTCTTCCTCATCTTCTTCCTCCGGCTCTTCAATAAAAAAAAAATCATCGGCTAATTTGTATGACCATCGAGAAATTTTTTTGCTTATTTCTTCTAT